GAACCAATCATAGACTTTATTGAGATAGGCTAATTTCCCCCCCTTAGAACCGTATGTGAGACTTTCATCTCGTACAGCTCAACCAAAAATGTCCAAATACTCACTGCGCTGGCCAGACCAACACATTTATTATATATTCAATAAAATGCGAAATTTATTATTTTTTATTGATTTTTTTGGCACTAATAAAAAAATATCAAGTTAGCTCAGTTGTCTTTATTTTTATTTTGACGGGCTTTTTGAAGCTTCTCTTTACCTATCTTTTTTTCTGGAATGATTCTTTTTTTATTTGTTTTGTTTATTTGATCGGATAGGAATTACCTTGTTAAGACCCTATAAATCGAATAAAACCTAAGATTCCTATTTAGAACCACGATGAAAAAATTTGAAACGTAATCAAGGATTCCCTGAGTAAGAACCTTTTTAAATTAACTTTAACCATACTAAATAGATGGAATTTTTATTTTGGTCATCCATAAGGTTTTAAATAATCAAACCTTCTTAGTTTCTAAATTTTTTTGGAACCCGGGCACGAGGTCTGAATAGGAAGTCTGAATCATAGTTCAAATAGATCTCGTGTTTCAGATACTCGAATCTATATCTGACGAAGAAAATCATCTCTAGTAAGTAAGATAACCAAATTTTATGGACTATGAATAGGATCCATTATAACAAGTCACACACTCATATTCCGGAAATGATAGAAATAAAGAAATAACGCGATCAAACTACCACACTTGCATAAAATAGAATGCATTATAAATCCCAGTGAAAAGGGCGCCGCTTTGAAAAAAAAAAGGGGGGACTAGGTTTCAATTCATTGAAATTCCATCCAATAAAACGGAAGAATTATAAATCTCTAAAATAATAGATAGAAATATCGCGAATAAACCCATTGCCAAACCCATGAAAGGCGTTGTTCCCCATCCCGGAGCTACTTTACCGTATTCTGAATTCAATGGTTTTAATAAATTACCGATAGTGGTTTGTCTTGGACGATATTGAGAACCTTTATCACTAGTTTTTGTAGCCATAAATCCTATTTTATTCAATTTTATTCATTGAGAGATCTGTTGACTTTGTATACCATTGCGTTATAAATAAATAATCTTAGCATAGATCCTTTGGAGTATTTTAATTCTATACTAATAAAAATAGATACTAATAAAAAAATGGAAACAGCAATCCTAGTTACGATCTTTCTATCTGGTTTACTTGTTAGTTTTACTGGGTATGCCTTCTATACCGCTTTTGGACAACCTTCTCAACAGTTAAGAGATCCATTCGAAGAACATGGAGATTAGTTGAAGTAAAGTAATAAGCCTCCCCACGGTGGAGGGCTTATTACTTCAAGTTAATAAAGTGAAAAATTATTTGATCTTTTTCATTGGGACTTTAGGAGGTTCTCGAAAAAAGATAGCGAAAAATATTATTCCTAGAGTCGAGACTAAGAGGAATGTATAAACCAATGCTTCCATAAATTAGATCGTAGTTTCCAATTATAGCTTTCCTACCTATTTGTTTTTTCATTTTTTATCCTATATCTTACTTCGCTTCGGATAAAGAAAGAACGAAAGACAGATATCAAAATAATAGGATAAATGGTATATCAGACAGCTTGCCGTCTTGTCGTTGGATCTCCCAATTTTTGGAATACTCCAAACTCTACTTGCACATCTAAATCTGGGTCAATACCAGCAAAAACATCTCTGAACAGGGTTCTAGCACCATGCCAAATGTGTCCGAAAAAGAAGAGCAATGCAAAAGAAGCGTGCCCAAAAGTAAACCAACCTCTTGGACTACTTCGAAAAACACCATCGGATTTCAAAGTAGCACGATCTAATTCAAAAATTTCACCCAATTGAGCACGTCTAGCATATTTTTTCACAGTAGCCGGATCACTAAAACTTACGTCATTGAGTTCACCACCGTAGAACGCAACAGTTACTCCTACTTGTTCAACACTATACTTTGATTCTGCCCTTCTAAACGGAACATCGGCTCTAACAATTCCATCACTGTCTACTAGAATCACTGGAAATGTTTCAAAAAAAGTAGGCATACGGCGTACAAAAAGTTCACGCCCTTCTTTATCTCTAAACACAGGGTGGCCTAACCATCCTACTGCTATTCCATCCCCGTTATCCATCGAACCTGCTCTGAATAATCCTCCCTTTGCTGGATTATTACCGATATAATCATAAAAAGCTAATTTTTCCGGAATTTTCGACCAGGCTTCTGATAAACTTTGATTTTCTGCTAGTCCTATACTAACTCTTCGATATATCTCTTGTTGGAAATACCCTTGATCCCATTGATAACGGGTGGGGCCAAATAATTCAATTGGGGTAGTCGCCGAACCATACCACATAGTTCCGGTAGCTACAAAAGCTGCAAAAAAGACAGCAGCAATACTACTGGAAAGTACTGTTTCTATATTTCCCATACGTAATGCCTTGTATAGCCGTTGAGGCGGACGGACACTAAGATGGAATAACCCCGCTAAAATGCCCAGTGTTCCTGCTGCAATATGATGAGAGGCTATTCCTCCTGGAACAAAAGGATCAAAGCCTTCCACACCCCAGGCAGGATTAACAGGTTGTACTTTTCCTGTTAGGCCATAAGGATCGGATACCCAAATTCCGGGACCATACAAACCCGTTACATGGAATGCACCAAAGCCAAAGCAAGTAACCCCCGCAAGAAATAAATGAATTCCAAAGATCTTAGGTAAATCCAAAGAGGGTTTTCTAGTCCGTTCATCACAAAAGACTTCTAGATCCCAATACACCCAATGCCAGATAGCTGCCAAAAAACATAACCCAGAAAACAAAATATGTGCGCCAGCTACACCTTCGTAACTCCAAAGACCGGGAGTCGTTATAGTCCCCCCTGTAATACCCCAACCCCTCCACGAATTAGTTATTCCTAACCGAGTCATAAAGGGTATTACAAACATACCTTGTCTCCACATTGGATCAAGAACAGGGTCGGAAGGATCAAAAACCGCTAATTCATACATAGCCATGGAACCAGCCCACCCCGCAACCAAAGCTGTATGCATAATATGAACCGAAAGCAACCGACCAGGATCATTCAATACAACAGTATGAACACGATACCAAGGCAAACCCATGGAAATACCCCTTTCATCAAAGATAAATAGACACTGCGTAACTTTCTTGCATTGTAAAAACAGAAAAATACAAGCATCCTAGGGACCCCACATTGCTCTTTTTAAACGTATTTTTTCAGAATAGAGCATCCATTTTCTTTCGTAGGAACAAAGACAAGCAGATTTATTCTAGACTCGATAAGTATGAATCCGCAACATCTACCTTTATTGCATATATCACGAACCAAGTTACATTTATTCAAGTTATTCTGCTTTATTTTGTATTCTAATTTTTGAAATTTGAAATAATTTGAGTTACGTATTTTTAGACTAGAATCCTCTATCTCTTTTGATATAGATATTCAATTTGTTTTTTTAGTTTTACGTTTCCTTATCAAAGTGAATTTGAAAATAGAAAATCTTTTTTTTTATGCCCATTGGTGTTCCAAGAGTACGTTTCCAATATCACGAAGATAAAAGTGCAGTGTGGATTGATATATAGTGTGACTTGTAAGATATATTGAATAAGTTGGGATTCCCCCAGTATCTCCCCCGATAGAGATAGACCCCCTTTCACCTAGATAAACGACCGAAATCGTCCAAAATTTGGAGCGTGAAGTGACAAGGAAAGCCTTTTGGGGAAATTTTAATACTAGTCCTTAGTATGGTTGGCTTGGTTGGACTCAAAAAATGAAGTATTCAGGCTCCGTTTAAGAAAAAGAACATCGGTAAGATATCGACGATTTTCAATTGTATCACAACTGATTCCTATACTTTGAAAAAGTAAAATAGATATACTCTCCTTCGCGTATCTAAAACTTGAAAAAAACTTGGTATAAGATAAGGTCTATAATGAATTGAAAAAAAAAAAACGTCATAACAAACACAAAAAGCAATCAGAGCATATTTGTCCTATATATACAAATGTGAATTGGGCAAATACTTACCCGGAGGAGAGCAGAAACCTAAAAAAAAGAAATTCATCCAGGAACAAGAAAATGCCATCGTAATTTGAATTCAAACTCGATGAAACAATACATCAAATAAAAGTAAAAGTTGACTCAATAGGTTGAGTTGCCATTTCCTTTCCCTTTTTCTTATACAGACGAAATTTTTGCTAGATGTTCTAGATGTTCTAGATGTTCTAGATGTTAGAGAAAACCTGTTATAAAAAAAGGAAAGGGACTTCTTTCTATACATTGATTCTTTATTCGTAAGTTTTTTGAACCGTATGTGTCAAAAGACACATGTACGGTTCATAAGGGAAAGAAATTCCCCTAAACAACCGACTTTATCGCGAACGATGCCTTTTTTTAGCTCAGGGGATTGATAGTCAGATCTCGAATCAACTTGTAGGTCTGTTTGTATATCTTGGTATACTGGATAGTACCAAGGATATTTTTTTGTTTATAAACTGTCCTGGTGGAGGAATAATGTCGGGATTGGCTATTTATGATACTATGCAATTTGTGCGACCAGATACCCAGACAATATGCCTAGGATTAGCCGCGTCTATGGGATCTTTTCTGTTAGTTGGGGGAACTGTTCCAAAACGTCTAGCATTCCCTCACGCTAGGGTAATGATCCATCAACCTATTAGTTCTTTTTTTGAGAATCAAACAATTGAAGCGGTCTCAGAAGCGGGAGAGTTGTTGAAAATGCGCGAAAGCCTCGTCGAGGTTTATGCACAAAAAACCGGCCAACCTAAGTGGGCAATAATGCAAGACATGGAAAGAGACGTTTTTTTATCACCAACACAAGCCAAAGCTTATGGACTTGTTGATGCTGTAGGGGTTTCTCTAGGGACTCAGGGTTAGTCATATAGGGTTTCTTATTCAATATGGATTTGACTAAAACTAAAAAGTCTGCTGTTGTATTTAATCTTCCGGGTGAATAGACATTTTCTTCAATGGAAATAAAAGGAATTCAGCATTAGTCGGTTCGGATTAATCTAAACCAGCCCATTATATAATATAATAGATTCAAGATGCCAACTATTAAACAACTTATTAGAAATAAAAGACAGCCAATAAGAAATATCACGAAATCTCCCGCTCTTCGGGGATGTCCTCAGCGTAGAGGAACATGTACTAGGGTGTATGTGCGACTCGTTTATATTCTAAGTTAATACCCAAAAATTAAAAGTAATTTTCCAGTATCAAGGGATAGGTATGGATGAAAGAACTCCATTCCTTCTTTCAAAAACTCTATAAATTCCTATTTTGGGTACAAAGTTTATGGTTTCCATTGGTGCAAATCCAATTAACTTAATTTAAGTAGAGAAGCAATTCTCCTTTGGTAGCAAAAGGTTATCCATTAAGCGGAGAAAATCCTAAAAAAAAATTAGGACCCAATCTTGCAAGAACGGACTAAAAAGGTAAGCTAACTTAGCTAACTTTCATACTTAAATACCGTTACTTTATAAGTGGATCGGGTTGTGAAAGATCTACTACTTTATTGGATAATGAATGGGTAGAGCCTCAATAATGTAAACTATACAAGTTCGCAATAAATAAAATTTATTCAATATTAGTGAAGGGCTCCGGTGTATAGAAAAGACCTCACCGTTTCAGAAGAAACCATAGAAACGAAGGAATCCCACTATTTATTTATCGAGTTTTATTTTTTTTTTTAACTCTCTTTATCGATACATAGAAATTGAAAATTTCTTATGTCTTTCTTCTTTTTGTTTGGTAGTCAAATAACTAAATAAAAAAATGAAAATGGTGGTTGGGAAGGTTATAGTTGCAAAAGCCATTGGGATTTTTATTTTATACATTGGAAAAATCCGTTTCCATAACAGTTTTCATAAAGAATTTTCATAGATAATGAAGAATATATTATTTATATATACTTTATATACTTTAATAAAGATCGAATATACAATATAATATAAACATTAAAGAATAAAAATATGTAAATATATAAACGCAAAAATAGAATACATATAATATGAATTAATAAACATATAAAGATATAATAAATATAATAATAATCTATATAATAATATATATATACAATAGAGTATACAATATATATATTAAAGAAGACAATTAATAAGAAAGAATAGTAATAAATCATATTAGTAAATAAAATAGACGAACGAGTAAGACAATAACCAAAACAAAGAAATACTCAATGACCAGAATTAAAAGGGGCTCTATAGCTCGGAAACGACGAACAAAAATACGTTCTTTTACATCACGTTTTCGAGGGGCTCATTCAACACTTATTCGAACTATTACTCAACAAGCAATTAGAGCGTTTGTTTCAGCTGATCGGGATAGGGATATAAAAAAGAGAGAGTTTCGTCGTTTGTGGATCACTCGACTAAATGCAGTAAGTCGTGAAAAAGGAGTATCCTATAGTTATAGTAAATTGATACATGATCTGTACCATAACCAATTACTTCTTAACCGTAAAATACTTGCGCAAATCGCAATATTAAATAGGAAATGCCTTTATACAATTTCAAACGAGATTCTAAACATAAAGTAGATACTGGAAGAATTCAAAAAGAGTTCCCGGAGAATGAACTCCGGGACAGTTTTTTCTTATTTATTATCAAAAAAATAATGATAAAAAATAACTTAAATCTAGATTCGCGTATTTTTAGAGCAAAACACTAATTCCCATTTGAGTTCTGTTAGAACTGATTAAAATTCTCAATAAAGTCTAATAAGTCTATTTATTTCTTTTTATTTAGTAATTTATTTCGATTACTTTGATATTTCTTTTGTTTATTTGGATTTCTAGCTTTACTAGTTCGCTTGGTCGACTCCCCTCTTTCAAATCCTTTCCTTTTCATAAAGGGTAACAAAGATAAAATTCGAGCTTGTTTAATCGCAAGAGTAATTAATCGTTGTTGTTTTAAGGTCAATCTATTCACGCGTTTAGATAATATTTTTCCTTGTTCACTAATAAATCGACTAATTAAGCTAATGTTTCTATAATCAATTCGATCCCCCGATTTAATCGGGGGCAAACGCCTACGAAAAGATCGCTTGGATTTCATAAAAGATCGCTTGGGTTTATCCATAGTTTGTTTATTCCGTCTACTGAATATATGAATAGAATTTGTTTTGAATTAAAATTCAGTTTCCTTGTCAATTCAGACTAAAAATCTTGTTTTATTTTCCCACTACTTTTTAAAAATACCCATTTATTTTTTAATTTCTACATGAATCGTATGTTTGTAACAACGGGGACAGAATTTTTTTAATTCTAATGGGTTGGGCGTATTGTGCCGGTTCTTTTGAGTAATATATCTAGAACTACCTATTGATATTTTATTACCACCGTTTTGTAAACAACTGGTACATTCCAAAATAACGTGTCCTCGTACATCTTTCTTATTGGTCATGAATCTCCTTTTATTTTGTTTTATTTTCGTCAGTCAAATTTTTAGGTTATTGACTAATGCCACCCCTAGAAGTATTAATAGAAGAGCAATTGAATTGACCTTTTAATTGACCTTGAGTCCAAACCTCGAATCCCTCTTTTTTATTGATCTTTCCTACGTTAATGAAAGAAAATTGAAGGAGGGAATTTTGACATATACTGAAGTCTATTTGATGGTACTTCTAGTCTCATGCCTTGTTATATAAACTCAATTAAAAAAAAAAGGGAATGTCAACGCATCCGGGAAAAACCTATTTATTTCTATCAATAGACCTGCTAACGCTCCTAATGAGAGCGTAATTATTACTGGTGCTACAGAGAGATATGTTTTAAAATATCCCATTAAAAAACCTCCTTTCCTCTTAAAATTGATTTTTACTCAATAGTTATAGTACGTATATTATCAGATCTAGATGTAGGTAAAGGCCCCCATCTTTTATTTTTTACCTCAAATTAATAAATTACTCATTTGAAAAATAAAATGGATAATACGTCTCTTTTGATAAAAAAAGTAGATAAATAGATTTCTAATATATAATAAAAGTATACCTATTTTAGAATAATAGTCCCCCTTATTTTTTTTTTATTTTTGTTTTGTATATTTGTATAAATAAAGAATAATATAGAAACATAGAAAACTCTAATAGATAACAGATATATAAAGATTATACAAATAATGAAAAAATGAAAATAGAAGCAATTGGATGTCGTACTCGTGACTAGTAGACTAATATATTTTTATATTCAAATATCTAGTAATCAATAATCTACGTTGTATAATAGTATATATATAATACATAACTATATAAAACTATATAAATTAAATTTTTGTATTACTTTAAATAAGATTTTTATATTTTTTCCATGAAACCGAAAAAACGAAATGATCAGACTCATTTTATAATCAATTATGCCCTCTTCTCATATACTGGGTAACATTTGAAGGGATGTAGCGCAGCTTGGTAGCGCGTTTGTTTTGGGTACAAAATGTCACGGGTTCAAATCCTGTCATCCCTACTTAATTAACGCTCTCCTTTGAGGAGTAAGAGATGATCTAGATCATCTAGTGAAATCGCTTCAAAGGGGGCATACTCTAGGGTTGTCATTAGAATAGTATTAGAATATTAGTAATACTAGTTCTCAATACAAGTCTAAAAATCTTTTGAATTCTACTTACGAAAAAACTATCTATTCTGATAAAAAAGCGCTCTTAGTTCAGTTCGGTAGAATGTGGGTCTCCAAAACCCAATGTCGTAGGTTCAAATCCTACAGAGCGTGTTTTTTTATTCTCGCCTTAATTATTATTAATTCATAGATTAACTAATACTACTTCAATAGATTCCGTCATTTGAACAGCAATCCTAAATTTCATCCTTGGGGATGAAAGGGGAGAGATCAAAAAACAAGCTATTCATTAATTATGAATTAAAGGTCTAACTTATCCCCACGCCTGTATTGTAAATATGCAGTTATTAATAAACCTGCCAAAGTAATAGGAATTATACCTAATAGGATTCCCAATATAAAAACTTCCATTATTTCATTATTTGTTTTAAAGAAAAAAAAGTTAATATCTATACCAAAATATTCATAAAAATTGACATGAATATAAATAACCAATATGTTATTAAAATTCTTAAAAGCAATTTATAATTAGTGCAACAAGTAACTGAAAGTAACTTTAAACAAGTAACTGAAAGTAACTTTAGACTAAACATAAAAATAAAAAGAAGCCCCTAAAATATTTTATATGAAGTAATATATTCTTTAATTTCAATTTTAAATAATTCGTATCTTGCTTAAACCAATAAAAAGAGCTGAGGTTAGAGTGAAAGCTGCCACGAGAAAACCAAAATAACTAGTTATAGTAAGCATGATATAAGCTACTTTTCATATTTTCTCTTTAGAAATAGGGCATATTTTTATAAAGCATTTACCAAAGCGAAAATTCTATTTTTTTTTCTAAGAATAGACAAAAAAGGATCTAAATTTTAAGTTTTTTTTACTGGACTAAAGAATTTTTTTATGTTCAAATATTTGAAAATCCATAGGAAAAAGAAAGGGGTAGCTTAAGAGTACATAAAAACAACCGCTTCTCCAACAAACGGACAAAGACAGGTTTTTTGATAAATCGCGCCTCTATTTCATTTCATTGAGTCAAGGGCTTTTCTTTTCTATTGAATTTTATTGAATAGAACTTTATTTTACGTTAATAGTGAAAGAGTCAATAAATAAATAAGAAATTGAGCACTTACTTTCAATTCAAAATACGTTGCTGCGTCAGAAGCAGGATGCTATACTGATTGGGTATACTCTAAAGAAAAGACACCCTTGGTACAATATTGATAATATAAAAAAGAAAAAAGTGCTATTAAGGAATCAGCACTTTTAAAATGTACAAGAATATGCGGAGTTCAATATGTCTGGAAACACAGGAGAACGCTCCTTTGCTGATATTATTACTAGTATTCGATATTGGGTCATTCATAGCATTACTATACCCTCTCTATTCATTGCGGGCTGGTTATTCGTAAGCACCGGTTTAGCTTACGATGTGTTTGGAAGCCCACGGCCAAACGAGTACTTTACAGAGAGCCAGCAAGGAATTCCATTAATAACTGGCCGTTTTGATCCTTTGGAACAACTCTATTAATTTACTAAATCGTTTTCATAGGAGGTCCCAATGACTATAGATCGAACCTATCCAATTTTTACAGTACGATGGTTAGCTGTTCATGGCCTCGCTGTACCTACTGTCTTTTTTTTGGGCTCAATTTCCGCAATGCAGTTTATCCAACGATAAATTGAATGATCAAATTACTCCGAATTTTAGAGCTATGACACAATCAAATCCAAACGAACAAAAGGTTGAATTAAATCGTACCAGTCTGTATTGGGGATTATTACTTATTTTTGTACTTGCTGTTTTATTTTCAAATTATTTCTTCAATTAGGATTAAGAAAAGAGAATACCTCAAAGCGATAGGCATTCTCTTAGCCCAATCGGAAGGATCTCACATTATAATTATCCATGACTGTTTATGTCTCTAGCATGACCATGTTATAAAGTGTGGGGTAAATGGGATAAATGACCGATACTACTGGAAGGATTCCTCTTTGGATAATAGGTACTCTAACAGGTATTGTTGTAATAGGTTTAATAGGTATTTTCTTTTATGGTTCCTATTCTGGATTGGGTTCATCCCTGTAGGAATCGGATCAATTAAGTTCGAGATATAAAAGCAGAAGAACTCAACGTGATTTGCTTTCAAATCACATTGAGTTCTGATTTATAATATTATAAAGATTATAAAGATATTAAAGGTTTTTGATAATTTGACTTTAATTTGATTATCTATTATGGATAACACTGAATTGGCTCTTTTTAGGTTGCTAATGCTACAAGTCTATAAATTCATTTCGGACAATTGAACTTTTTCAAACTGTTTTTTTTTTAGAACCAAAAATATTTGTGCCACAAGAACAGACGCGAAAAATAACAAAAGTCCTTGGACACGTAATGGATCTTGAAGTACTATTTCCGCGTCTCCCTGACCAAATCCCCCCACATTAGGATTATTCGTTAATGGTTGATCAAATTTGATATCTTCCCCTTCTGAAACAAGAAGTTCTGGTCCAGGAGGGATAATATAGACAACTTGACGACTATCTAATGGATCCGTTATGGTTAGCTCATAACCCCCTTTTTCTTTTCTTATTATTTTGCTAACTCTACCTGTTGCTGTAGCATTAAAAACATTATTGTTACTCTTGCTCCCGTCGGGATAAATTTGTCCTCTTCCCCTGTTTCCACCCGCGTATATAGGATATTTTAAGAAATGAGCATCTTTATTAGTAGCAGGATCGGGGGATAGAATGGGAAAGGTTATTTTACTATATTTATGACCAGGAACAGGGCCCACCACAATAATATTTTTTTTCGGAGGTCTATAGCTCTGAAAAGACAAATTGCCTATTTTTTCTTTCATCTCGGGAGAAAGCCGATCTGTAGGAGCTAATTCAAAACCATCCGGTAAAATAAGAACAGCCCCCACATTCAACCCCCCTTTTTTACCATTGGAAAGAACTTGTTTAAGTTGCATATCATAAGGAATTTGCACTACTGCCTCAAATACAGTATCTGGAAGTACCGCTTGCGGTACCTCAACCTCCACGGGCTTATTAGCTAAATGGCAATTGGCACATACAATACGGCCAGTTACTTCTCGTGGATTTTCATAACTCTGCTGTGCAAAAATCGGATATGCATTTGAAATGGATGTCCGAGTTATGATATAAATCATGATCAATGCGGAAATCAATCGAGTAATCTGTTTATTTATCCAAAGAAAATGATTTAGAGTTTGCATGGTTGAATCGTTGATTGCAAAATTGAAAATTGATACAATAAAATGGGGTAGGTCACTAGTATAGTTTGCTACCCAAGATTCTGCTATTTGATGAAATAAAAAATAAATAAGAAAATAAAATTCGATGAAATATTGAAATATTCAATCAAAATAAAATTCATATATTTAATATTAATATATTTAAAATATATATTTATTAATATCTTACTATATTATTACACCTTATAATATGTAAATATCTATTAAATATATATAAATAAAATCTAAATTTTCTATAAAATAAGTAATTCACTAATATTTTTAATGCTTCGCTTATTTACAACAGAGAACCAGAAAAAATAATCAATCTTCAAATTGGATTATTAATCACATAGAGTATTCAATCATTCATTCACTGAATGATAAATAACTACAAGTGACGGAGAAACACGATTTAAATAAAGGAAAACCCAATATTTTAAAATTGTATCTAGAATGACCGGAAAGCTGCAAACAAGAACAGCGATAATTAAATCATTATCACAAAATCCCAAATCTTTATAAATAAAGGTAATTATAAATTCCCAACCGCGGGGTGAATGGAATCCGATAAAGAAATCAGTTAATAAGAGAATCCAAAATACTTTGACTGTGTCGCTTAAGTTATATAAGAATTCCCGAGCCCACGAGTTCAGAATACTTAGGTTTTCATTACGCGAAATAGCAAAAACACTTAGAATAAAAAAACAGATTAGATTTGTCACTAAATGAAAAATAAAATGGATATCACTATCATTTTGTATCTTTATTAATTGGATTGCTTGTTTATGGATTCCTATAAGAAATTCTTGTGGGTGTGTCTCCACGTCTTTTTTAACAATTTCGTCGAATAAGAGAAATTCCTCAAATTCAATAAATTTTTCCAGAAGACTCTTTTCATTAATATTATTGAATAAACTTTCGGATTGCCTAGTAGTCCACCAATTAGTAGTCCACGATCCCAGACATTTATTCAATAAGAAATAAATCCACCAGGGCAAAAATACTACAAATGCTAGATATAAAAGAGGAGTCAATATTTTATTTTTATTTTTCATAAACCCATCATATATGAGTTTTTACTTTGACAAGGTATATTCAAAGTATATAAGGTATATTAAAGTATATTAAAGTATGTATTTATTTTTGTTATTATTTTTTGGGCAGTCTTTGTATCTAGAAATAATACAGATGAAATTCAAATATCCAATACAAATCTTTCAACTAAAATAAAAATAAACAAATTACTCAATGTTCAGATATTTAAAATGAAACATGAAGCAATAGAATACTTAAACTTTTAAACTTTATAGGGGATTTGCTTGTGCTAATAAAAAACTGCCTGGTGAATTGGCTAATTAGGATTCCTGAGTCTTAGTAAAAAATGCAATTGGAAAAATAATAAAAATAGAAAAAAATTAACTGAAAAGAGGTGTAACCCCCTTCTCAAAATACTTCAATTGGTACACGCAAAAAATAGGCCAATTCGGCAGCTTTTTTTTCAATTTCTACCGGGGTGAAATTCTCATTAGTACGAGTCAAAGGAATAGCCCTCTGGCCTCGGATGTCCATATAAAGGACACGACGAGGATAAATCCCTTCTTTCATTTCTATTCGAATAGACCTTATATCTTTTATATTGAATCGGAGGAAAATGCGACGATTTATTCCAGGGAATCCCCAACGAAAAATAAAAAATATTCCCCTTTTTCTATCGAATTGATCATAACCACTACCGACATTCCATAAAATAGTACACCACAAATACGAGCTAATACAAAGACCCGCAATTCCGTAGAATGCCATGACTATTCCTTGTGGGAAAAAAAGAATTTGCTGGGCTGGAAAAAATGATATCCAATTTATACCAAGATAACTGGAAGTTCCTACTAATAAGAATCCCAATGAACCTAAAAAAAGGATAAAAGCCCAACCAAAATTACTTATTTTTCTAGACCCAGGTTTAAGTTCGATCCATATATTTTCTGATTGCCAACTCATATTACATCCGATTTTATTTTATTGGAATTAAGAAGAAAACCATTCATTTGGAACTTTGCTATTTAAAAAGTAATTCTCATCAAACAAATAATAGTTTGATGAGAACTAGCACTAGTTTGATGTAAACCTTTAGGGGTAATTCATCAACTTGGTTAGATCTAAAATAATAACGCCTTAAGTAAATACGATTTCACAGCTCTTCCTGTTATGATACAACAAAAGGGCAACTTACAAAAAAGGGAGGACCTCACTATATAAAATATCTAAAAACTATTAGTTTTCTTGAACAGTAATAAATAAATAAAACGTTGCAATTGCCGGCAATACTAAGCCTACTAATGGTATAAAAATAGAGGGAAAGTCACTCATATAAAAGTTATCTTTTTTTACTCTACTATATTGTATCTGTGAGTTTTTCTCTAACTATTTTTATCAATCTAAAATCAATATAAAATAAAGTTCAAATTCATTTGAACTCTGAGTGAAAGAAAGTGCCCCGGTCATGAAACGTAAATAACTCACTAATAACGCTTTTTAGAAGATGACGTGGTACAATTAAGTCAAATGAACCCTTCTCAAATAAAAATTCAGCTTCTTGTGCCTCATCAGGTATGGTTTGTTTTAATGTTTCTTCAATTACTCTTTTGCCTGCAAATGCAATGTAAGCATTAGGTTCGACAATGATAATATCCCCTAACATACCGAAACTCGCTGTTATTCCACCAGTTGTAGGAGATGTAAGGATTGATATATAAAATAATCTTTTATTTGATTGATAATTATATAAAGCAGATGATATTTTAGCCATTTGCATCAAACTTAAACTTCCTTCTTGCATTCGCGCACCTCCGGAAGCCGACACTATAATCAGAGGTAAAAAGTTTTTTGTAGCGTACTCAATTAAACGGGTTATTTTCTCTCCGACTACGGATCCCATACTACCCCCCATAAACTTAAAATCCATAACACCTATTGCTACAGTAATACCGTTGATTTGCCCTAGACCTGTTTGAACAGCTTCGGTTAAGCCTGTTTTTATTTGATAAAAATCAAGATTCTCTTCATAAGAGTTTTCTTTCCATGGAATATTAAATGGAATCGGGTTCTCAGAAAGAATTTCTTCAGAAGAGTCTTCTTTCACTTCTTTCAATGGAATATCAAACGGAATCGGGTCCTCAGAAATCCTTTCTTTAGAAGAGTCTTCTTTCAATAGAATTCCACATTGAATGAGGCACTCAGAAATCATTTCTTTAGAAGAGTCTTCTTTTATTTTGTCCAATATAATTCCACATTGAAGGAGGCACTCAGAAATCATTTGTTTAGAAGAGTCTTCATCAAATGGAATATCAAATTGAATCGGATCCCCAGAAAGAATTTCTTCATCGATAGGAACCCACGTTTTCTCATCGATCAAAAAATCAATTCTATCTGAACTACTCAGTTGCAAATAATCTCCACATTCTTCCATAATATAATGTTTTGATTTAATGAATTTTTTATAATATATTTGATAACAATTATCACATAGAATCCACAAATGGTTAAATTCAGGATATTTTATCCCAATTTCCTCTACGTTAATTTGTCTACTCGAACTCTCGACTTCGCTCCTATTGCAGCTTTCACCATAAACAATGGACTCATTACTGGAACTGTCAGTAACACTCTCATTTTCATTATTAGTGATAGTAGTTGGATCTATTTGTAACTTCATAGAATTATAAATGGACTCAGCAATATCAATCTGAGAGTTATATTCGTTACTCACTTCATTCATTTGAGTGGGATTGCTTGAATTCGAATAAAGATAAAAAGGTTCACTAAAGAAAGAGTGAGCATTATTTGTTTCAAAAATATAATTTTCAATATTAAAAATATTAAAATAGATGCAATAATTATTTCCAGTACTATCGCTAACTAGAAAAGTGTCATCAAAGATGACACTTTCACTATAGTTTAACTCGAAGACAGAATCAACATTACTGCAACTGGAATTGTCACGATCCTCCCAAGTCTGAATGTTTTCAAACATCTCTTGCTTCTTCGTATCTTCATTTTGCCTGCTATTTTCTTCAATAGGACGGTTAACACCATCCATTGATTTAGTTAGGTCCGATCCACGTTCAAATTTCTTATCCAATGAATTATCCCCCCACATTTCCATAATTATTGCCCCTTGTTTTTTGCATGAAAATACAATAGAAAATACACAATAGCAATAGATGGAATAGTCGTTTTATATAACTCTACCTCAATTACCAAGTTTAACTATTTGTTCTCGTCTACCTATACCCAAACCAAATCTAAATAATAAGCTCATTAATATGGATAGATATCCGACGGCTCAATCTGTTTACTTTTTTTAGTATTTGAATGATTTTAGTAAAAGATTGGGCCAAATTGAATTGCAATTCAGAAGAGAAGGGGGTTAGTGATTGCTTGAATTCCCTCTACCCATCCCTTATCTCCGAATTAAGTTATAAGTTATCTCTATTTATCTCCTGCAAGAGCCTCCTTATTATCTCTTTCTTTCTTCTCATTTGGATCCAAGGTATCCACTGGTTTAAAGTCAAATTGAATCTCCTTCCATACCTCACAAGCAGCAGCTAGTTCAGGGCTCCATTTACTAGCCTGTCGAAGAATTTCATTACCTTCCTGAGCAAGATCATGCCCTTCGTTACGAGCTTGTACACATGCTTCTAGAGCGACTCGATTCGCTACGGCACCAGGCGCATTACCCCAAGGGTGACCTAAAGTTCCTCCCCCAAACTGTAGTACGGAATCATCCCCAAATATCTCAGTTAGAGCAGGCATATGCCAAACGTGAATACCCCCAGAAGCCACAGGCATAACACCGGGTAAAGAAACCCAATCTTGAGTGAAATAAATACCACGACTTCGGTCTTGTTCAACAAAATCATCGCGTAATAAGTCAACAAAGCCCAAAGTCATCTCTCTTTCCCCTTCTAGTTTACCTACTACAGTACCCGCGTGAATATGATCTCCACCGGATAGCCGTAACGCTTTCGCTAGTACGCGGAAGTGTATACCATGAGTTTTTTGTCTATCAATAACTGCATGCATTGCACGGTGGATGTGAAGAAGGAGACCATTATCACGGCAATAATGAGCCAAAGAAGTATTTGCAGTGAATCCCCCTGTTAAGTAGTCATGCATTATAATAGGAACTCCCAATTCTTTAGCAAAGAAAGCTCTTTTTAGCATTTCTTCGCATGTACCTGCAGTAACATTCAAGTAATGTCCTTTTATTTCACCTGTTTCAGCCTGTGATTTATAAATTGCTTCGGCACAAAATAAAAAACGGTCTCTCCAACGCATAAAGGGTTGTGAGTTTACATTCTCATCATCTTTGGTAAAATCAAGTCCACCACGAAGACATTCATAAACCGCTCGACCGTAGTTTTTAGCGGATAACCCCAATTTGGGTTTAATAGTACATCCCAGCAGAGGACGCCCATACTTGTTCAATTTATCTCTCTCAACTTGGATGCCGTGAGGCGGACCTTGAAAAGTTTTAGTATAAGCTGGAGGTATTCTAAGATCTTCGAGACGTAAAGCGCGGAGTGCTTTAAACCCAAATACATTACCTACAATCGAAGTAAACATATTCGTAACAGAACCTTCTTCAAAAAGGTCTAAAGGGTAAGCTACATAAGCAATATATTGATCTTTTTCTCCAATAACACGCTCAATGCGATAGCATCGGCCCTTGTACCGATCAAGGCTGGTAAGTCCATCGGTCCACACGGTTGTCCATGTTCCAGTAGAAGATTCCGCAGCTACCGCGGCCCCCGCTTCTTCAGGGGGAACTCCGGGCTGAGGAGTGACTCGAAATGCTGCCAAGATATCAGTATCTTTGGTTTCGTAATGAGGAGTATAATAAGTCAATTTGTAATCTTTCACACCGGCTTTGAATCCAACACGTGCTTTAGTCTCTGTTTGTGGTGACATATATTCCTCCTTATAACTCATAAATTCATAATTCTGACAACAAAACGATCTACTCGACCTAAATTATGCGTGAATTTTGCTTTTGGTCGGAATCGTTCACAAAATTCCCCCCGAGTACTCAATATTATCTATTATCAACTAAATCCTAATTTTTTATTTTTAAACTAAAAGCATTTGAGTCATTTTTCAAATGCATCAATATTGTATACTCTTTTGTATATCTAGTGCAACCCAGTTTTTCAATTTCACTTTTTTTACACTACCTCTCTAACTTAATAAAAAAATTAAAAAAACTAATGGGATAGAAATAAAAAATTCTAATGAAATACTTTCCCAATATTTTTATTCCTCCACTTTAAAATGATTTACCTATTTTAGTTCCTTCATTCGACAAAAATTAAATTGATTGGATACTGGATAATATCTGGATAATATAAAAAAAGACAGCGAGAATCCCCCCTTTTTTCTTATTACATTTATTGAATTAATCTTGCGCTTGCGGACAGTTATTTGTAATTTGAAAAGTTTTGTAAATTTTTTTTTTATGGGAAGCACTCCTACGACTTATGGTTCTGAGGTTTCCTCAATTGAAAAAAAAAATATAGGACATATCGTCCAAATAATTGGTCCGGTACTAGATGTAGCTTTTCGCCCTGGCAAGATGCCTTATATTTATAATGCTCTAGTAGTTCAAGGGCAAGCCAGTAAACAAATGAACGTGACTTGTGAGGTTCAGCAATTATTGGGAAATAATCGAGTTCGAGCTGTAGCTATGAGTGATACAGATGGTCTAATGAGAGGGATGGAAGTGATTGATACGGGAGCTCCTATAAGTGTCCCGGTCGGTGGATCAACTCTGGGACGAATTTTCAACGTGCTCGGAGAACCTGTTGATAATTTAGGGCCTGTCGATACTAATAAAAAATCTCCTATTCATAGATCTGCGCCCGCCTTTATACAGTTAGATACAAAATTATCGATTTTTGAAACAGGAATTAAAGTAGTAGATCTTTTAGCCCCCTATCGCTGTGGAGGAAAAATCGGACTATTCGGGGGAGCTGGAGTGGGGAAAACAGTACTCATTATGGAATTAATTAACAATATTGCCAAAGCGCACGGAGGAGTATCCGTATTTGGCGGAGTGGGTGAACGTACTCGCGAAGGAAATGATCTTTATGTGGAAATGAAAGAATCCGGAGTAATTAATGACCAAAATATTGCAGAATCAAAAGTGGCCCTAGTTTACGGTCAGATGAATGAACCACCAGGAGCTCGTATGAGAGTTGGTTTGACTGCCCTAACTATGGCGGAATATTTCCGAGATGTTAATGGGCAAGATGTACTTCTATTTATTGATAATATATTTCGTTTCGTTCAAGCGGGATCAGAAGTATCCGCCTTACTGGGTAGAATGCCTTCTGCTGTAGGTTATCAACCGACCTTGAGTACAGAAATGGGTTCTTTGCAAGAAAGAATTACTTCCACCAAAGAGGGTTCCATAACCTCGATACAAGCAGTTTATGTACCTGCAGATGATTTGACTGATCCTGCCCCTGCTACGACATTTGCACATTTAGATGCAACTACCGTACTCTCAAGAGGTTTAGCTGCTAAAGGTATCTATCCAGCAGTTGATCCTTTAGATTCAACGTCAATGATGCTGCAACCTCGGATCGTTGGTGAGGAACATTATGAAACTGCGCAACGAGTCAAGCAAACTTTACAACGTTATAAAGAACTTCAGGACATTATAGCTATTCTTGGGCTCGACGAATTATCCGAAGAAGATCGTTTAAACGTGGCAAGAGCGCGAAAAATTGAGCGTTTCTTATCACAACCTTTTTTCGTAGCAGAAATATTTACCGGTTCTCCAGGTAAATATGTAGGTCTCGCTGAAACAATTAGAGGATTTCTTTTAATCCTTGCTGGCGAATTAGATGGTCTTCCTGAACAGGCTTTTTATTTGGTAGGGAATATCAATGAAGTTACCGCGAAGGCAATTCACTTAAAAAAGTAGAAATTTAAAAATAGGGAAGGATTTGAATAAATGACTTTAAAACTTTGTGTACTGACCCCTAATAGAATTGTTTGGGATTCAGATGTGGAAGAAATCATTTTATCCACTAATAGTGGGCAAATTGGAATATTACCCAATCACACACCTATTGCCACAGCTGTAGATATAGGTATTTTGAAAATACGCCTTAACGGCCAATGGTTAACGACGGCACTGATGGGGGGGTTTGCTCGAATAGCGAATAATGAAATCACTGTTTTGGTAAATGATGCTGAAAAAGGTAGTGATATTGATCCCCAAGAAGCTCAGCAAACTCTTAAAATAGCAAAAGATATTTTAAAAAAAGCTGGAGGAAAGAGACAAAAAATTGAGGCAAATCTAGCTCTACGCCGAGCTCAAACACGGATAAAGGCGATCCATAATATTTCCTAAAAAGCCGCTCTTTTAAAAATACATGAATCTATATTCAAAAGGATAGGTCACAAACTTATTAGATATCTCAGTGGATGGTATCTAATAAGTTGTTCTACCTACTATTGGATTTGAACCAATGACTCCCGCCGTATGAAAGCAGTACTCTAAACCGCTGAGTTAAGTAGATATTTTTATATGCTTCAGAAAATACAATAAAATCCCGCCCATCAATAGAAATTCAATGTATTATAAATATTCTATTCCGAATAAGGAATGTCACTCAAACTTTTCAAATATTTTGGTTTGGATATTTTTATATTTTTCATATAATATACATAGATAATATAAATAGATAATAAGTATAATCACTAATCATTAATCATTCATTAATATAATAATCATAATAATGTGAATTAATCTTGACAATAAATTATTTACATCACAAAATCGTAACTACTAAAGGAAATAAATTTTGAAAAGAATTTTTTTTTTTATTTTTTTAGAAAGGAAGCAAAATTTTGATTAAGATAGTTGTAAGTTCCGATGTGAGTCAATTGCTACTATGATTTCAAAAAGCGATTTTCCATATGGAAAAGCCAGCTATCGGAATCGAACCGATGACCATCGCATTACAAATGCGATGCTCTAACCCCTGAGCTAAGCAGGCCGAACTTGAATATACACGATAATTCAATAAAAAAAAAAGAAAAAAACGTGGGAAGATTTCATTCTTATTTAGAATGAGTAAACAAAAAAGAAATTTATTTGAATCTTTGAATGTACTTTATTTTTTAGCTAGCTAAAAAATAAAAGAAGAGAAAAAACTCTCTGATGAATGCTAATGAATGGAATGTTTGAAGCTAAATGAAATAAATGAGTACACGAGATGCCTCCCCATACGGGGGATCAACATAAAAAAAGGGGATATGGCGAAATTGGTAGACGCTACGGACTTAATTAGATTGGGCCTTGGTATAGAAACTTACTAAGTGATGACTTTCAAATTCAGGGGAACCCTGGAATTAATAAAAGGGGCAATCCTGATCCAAATCCTTTTGAAAAAACTTAAAGGATAGGTGCAGAGACTCAACGGAAGCTATTCTAACAAAGGGATTTGACTAAACTAACTACTTTAATATTCATTGAATTTATTGAATCATTAATTCCATAATAGATTCTGAAATTTCGATTTTACGAACCAAACTTCTGAATGGGACAAGAATAAAGAGAGAGTCCTTTTCTACATGTAAATACATACAAAAATGAAAGTTTTAGTAAGAGGAAAATCCGTCGACTTTAAAAATCGTGAGGGTTCAAGTCCCTCTATCCCCAAAAACCTAGTAGATTCCTATCCTTATCCCCTCCCTTTGTCTTTTTAGTGGTGGTTTTTTGTGGTTGTTTAAAGTGAAAACTAAAGTCTAAAGGTCCTTTTATTATTTTATTATAAGTTCTAATAAGTCTTATTCCTGTGAGCGATTTGAATACTTGAATTCAAAAGTAACATATTTGAGTTTTGAAGTGAAAATAAAACTCAATTTTAGGACTTTTCTAAAAGTTTGTAATCCGCTTTTTATCTTTTCATTGCATTGATATTGATATAGAATTGTAGAATGTAGAATTGATATAGATATAGATATATATCCCACGACCTAATCAAATGAGTATCTATCTTGGGAATGGGTCGGGATAGCTCAGCTGGTAGAGCAGAGGACTGAAAATCCTCGTGTCACCAGTTCAAATCTGGTTCCTGGCATACGATTTCTTTATCTATCAAATATCATATATATAACATAAAAAAAAGAGATGGGTAGAGTTTCGTAAGGTTCTATTAAGGTTTTATATTGCTATTTCTTCTTTTTATTCAATTTGAACATTTCAATATCAAACGTTATATAGAAAATAGGGTTTCCGTTTATCATCCATATTAGTATTTAAATTTATGTTTATATTAAATTTATATTAAAATATATCTATTCTAAATATTTCCGTTAAAATCCATATGAAATATTATATATGAATATAAAATATATGATATATGATCTAGATAGGTTAAATATGAAATTAAATATTTAATAGGTGGTTCTTTTCAAGTTAAAAAAGCATAGCTCAAATCTGAAATCAGAAACATAATAAAAAAAAAGGCTTTATTTATATTAAGATTTATCTTAAGGAGATATTACGATGAACAATTGGGAGGATAACTTTTGGATTGTTGAACAGAGAGCGATACTTAGAAATAGACTGATAGTGACACTAAGAAAGTTAATTCTAGTGATAATAGGAGAGAAGATAGTGATAGAGATAATGACACAGATAATTCTAGAGCGACGAGGGAGGGGACTTATAGAAATTAAAAATAAAGCATCATAATAGAATATCAGAGTACACAGCAACAATACATATGTATTGAAATACTAAACAATAATAAAAAAAAGGAGTATTTATGTCGCGTTATCGGGGACCTCGTTTCAAAAAAATACGCCGTCTTGGGGCTTTACCAGGGCTAACTAATAAAAAGCCTAGCGATATACGGGATCTTCGAAACCAATCTCGTTCCGTGAAAAAATCTCAATATCGTATTCGCCTAGAAGAAAAACAAAAATTGCGTTTTCATTATGGTCTTACAGAACGTCAGTTAATTAACTACGTTCGGATTGCCGGAAAAGCCAAGGGGTCCACAGGGGAAGTTTTACTCCAATTACTTGAAATGCGTTTGGATAACATACTTTTTAGATTGGGTATGGCTTCTACTATTCCTGCAGCTCGTCAATTAGTTAACCATCGACATATTTTAGTGAATGATCGTATAGTCAATATACCCAGTTATCGCTGCAAACCTCGAGATATTATTACGCCGAAGAATAACCAAAAATCAGTAGGAGATCTTTTTCAAAATTATCACGAGGAATTACCAAACCATTTAACCATTCACCCAGCGCCGTATAAAGGCTTAGTAAATAACATAATAGATACTAAATCGGTCGGTTTGAAGATAAATGAATTGCTAGTCGTAGAATATTATTCTCGTCAGACTTAAATCTAACGAACATAATAGAGGTTACTCCAACTTTTTTCGGGAAACTCAATTTACTTAAAGTGAACTAAGATAAATCCGGGTTTGATGCTACTTTATTAAAGCTCTGTCTCAGAGATAAAGAGCCAAGGGATCACTAGATTCATTGCTAGGGTTGAATCCTTTGGTGATAGTCAATTCGGTAAATTGACTTAAGGTACGGAAAGAGAGGGATTCGAACCCTCGGTAAACACAAGCCTACATAGCAGTTCCAATGCTACGCCTTTAAACCACTCGGCCATCTTTCCTATATAAATAGTATGTCTAAAAGTCTAAAAATACGAGTGAGTAGCGAGTATTTTATATTCCTTATTTTTAATTTTTAGGATTATTAGATTATATGACCAATATATCAAGTCAAAGCAAATTTTGAACAAAATTTGTTTTGAAAAAAAAAGACTCAGATTTAGAAAACCAAGGTTTTCTTCTGTATCTTGTTAGTGAGTTTATTTTCATCCTAGAAAGATTTTTCTAGATTTTATTTTTCAATATATTTTATGTTATTTTGTACTATCGTATTTGTACTCTAAAATTCTGTTTATGTGGGCCCACACGAGCAGAATAAAATGAAAAATGGATTTCTACCTATGTCTAGATCTCGAATAAATGGAAATTTTATTGATAAAACCTTTTCAATTGTCGCGAATATCTTATTACGACTAATTCCGACAACAGCAGGAGAAAAAGCGGCATTTACCTATTACAGAGATGGTGTGATTTGATTATTGATTTATCATTTCGTTCTTTTTTTCTTTCATCTTGAATAATTTTTCTAAGTTTTATGAGAAATACAGACACGTTAAGTTATTGATTAAGTGATTGAAAAAAATCTCCGCTTATTGAAGGTGAAGTTTTTATTCAATTTAACAATTCCTTCTGTCGTGTAATCCTCGATTAATGTAACCTAAAATGCTAGATTTGATTTATCAATTTTAGTCTTAAGCGGAAGGTTAGACCTATAGGTTGGACTGGTAAATCCTATTTTATTAGTGCTAATAAAGAACATAGGGGAATAATCACTACATCTAGGAATCAACAAAATGAAAACTTTGTTTTAAATCAACCACTTCTTTTTGTGCTTTGGAGTGAAAGAATGGTTGCGAACACAAGCATCCATCTCGTTCGTATGTGGATACCTGTATAACTATCGAAGGCTGTTGAAGTGACTAATTTCCGGAAATTAGCAGGCGTTGAAAACAAATAAATGATTTAGGAGTTTTTTATGATTTCTACATATATAAAAAAATTTAGTTTGATAATAGGAAAAGGGGTCTTACAGGAAGGTTGGCTAGAGATTTCTTGTATAAACACTAGCACTAGCTCTACTCAGTCGATAATCAGAATATTTATATTTCTTAGATTTTCTTTTTTTTGATTAAATGCATTCTCATTATGCACAGAAGGGAGGAGAGGAGCCGTATGAGGTGAAAATCTCATGTACGGTTTTGGAACGGAGATTCTTTTTTTTTTAATTGATTACTAACGACCGTAACGTATGTCGGCTCAATCCGAAGGAAAATATGCGGAAGCTTTACAGAATTATTATGAAGCTATGCGACTAGAAATGGATCCCTATGATCGAAGTTATATATTGTATAATATAGGTCTTATCCACACAAGTAATGGTGAACATACAAAAGCTTTGGAATATTATTTTCGAGCACTAGAACGAAATCCATTCTTACCACAAGCTTTGAATAATATGGCCGTTATCTGTCATTACCGGGGAGAACAGGCTATTCAAGAGGGAGATTCTGAAATTGCGGAGGTTTGGTTCGCTCAAGCCGCGGAGTATTGGAAACAAGCCATAGTGCTTACTCCAGGTAATTATATAGAAGCCCATAATTGGTTGAAGATCACGGGACGATACGAATAAAAAAATGTACTCTACTTTGCCTCGCTTTCTTTGAACAATTTATTCTTTTCTTTAATTCTATGCCTTACTAAATGTCCTATATCATTTAGTATTTTTAGTATTTTGGAAGACAAATAGGGTAAAAAATATACTTTTTTTCTTTTTATCATATTTATGATAAAAAGAAAAAAAGTATTAATGATTCATCGCATCAGTTCAAATAGGGGTAACAGCGCAATTCATATCTTCTAGGTAAAAAATCGATCTAAGAGTTTCAAAAAGCCATTTTACGTAAAAAGGTCCGCTGAGCACTTAATATATATGTCATAATAAATCCGACCACTTGTCCCGTAGCAACTTTTATATCATAATTGCTTTAGATAAAAATAAACCAAAGGTGAAATTGGCGGGTCTCTTTGTATATGTTGTCCGTAAAGAAAATAGGAGGACTCCATGATTATTCGTTCGCCGGAACCAGAAGCCAAAATTTTAGTGGATAGGGACCCTGTAAAAACATCTTTTGAGGAATGGTCCAGACCTGGCCATTTCTCAAGAACACTAGCTAAAGGTCCTGATACTACCGCTTGGATCTGGAACCTACATGCTGATGCTCACGATTTTGATAGCCATACTAGTGATTTGGAGGAGATATCGCGAAAAATATTTAGTGCTCATTTTGGGCAACTCTCTATAATCTTTCTTTGGCTTAGTGGTATGTATTTTCACGGTGCTCGTTTTTCCAATTATGAAGCGTGGCTAAGTGATCCAACTCATATTGGGCCTAGCGCCCAAGTAGTTTGGCCAATAGTAGGTCAAGAAATATTGAATGGTGATGTGGGAGGGGGTTTTCGAGGAATTCGAATAACCTCTGGTTTTTTTCAGCTATGGAGAGCATCTGGAATCACTAGTGAATTACAACTCTATTGTACCGCAATTGGTGCATTGGTCTTTGCAACGTTAATGCTTTTTGCTGGTTGGTTTCATTATCATAAAGTAGCTCCAAAATTGGCTTGGTTTCAAGATGTAGAATCTATGTTGAATCATCATTTGGCGGGTCTACTCGGACTTGGTTCTCTCGCTTGGGCGGGGCATCAAGTACATATTTCTTTACCGATTAACCAATTTCTAAATGCTGGAGTCGATCCTAAAGAAATACCACTTCCTCATGAATTTATCCTTAATCAAAATCTTATGGCTCAACTTTATCCCAGTTTTGCCGAGGGAATAACCCCGTTTTTCACGTTAAATTGGTCAAAATATGCCGATTTTCTTACGTTTCGGGGAGGATTAGATCCTGTAACTGGTGGTCTATGGCTGACCGATATTGCACACCATCATTTAGCTGTTGCTATTATTTTCCTTATGGCGGGGCATATGTATCGTACCAACTGGGGCATTGGTCATGGACTCAAAGATATTTTATACGCCCATAAGGGTCCATTTACAGGTCAGGGCCATAAAGGTCTATACGATATCCTAACAACATCATGGCATGCTCAATTATCTATTAACCTAGCAATGCTAGGCTCTTTAACTATTATTGTAGCTCACCATATGTATTCCATGCCCCCTTACCCATATCTCGCTACTGACTACGGTACACAACTGTCATTATTCACACATCACATGTGGATTGGTGGATTTCTTATAGTAGGTGCTGCCGCTCATGCCTCCATTTTTATGGTAAGAGACTACGATCCAATTAATCGATACAACGATCTCTTGGACCGTGTCCTTCGACATCGTGATGCTATAATCTCACATCTGAACTGGGTATGTCTATTTCTCGGCTTTCACAGTTTTGGTTTGTATATTCATAATGATACAATGAGCGCGTTAGGGCGTCCTCAAGATATGTTTTCAGATACTGCTATACAATTACAACCTGTATTTGCTCAATGGATACAAAACACCCATACTTTAGCACCAGGTACAGCAGCAAGCACCAATTTTACTTGGGGGGATATAGTAACAGTGGGTGGTAAAGTAGCTTTGGTCCCTATTCCATTAGGAACCGCGGATTTCTTGGTCCATCATATTCATGCATTTACGATTCATGTGACAGTCTTTATACTCTTGAAAGGTGTTCTATTTGCTCGCAGTTCCCGTTTGATACCGGATAAAGCAAATCTTGGTTTTCGTTTTCCTTGTGATGGACCTGGAAGAGGGGGTACATGTCAAGTATCGGCCTGGGATCATGTTTTCTTAGGCCTATTTTGGATGTACAATTGCATTTCCGTAGTCATTTTTCATTTCAGTTGGAA